TCATGAATGATTATTTAATACCTTCCATCGAAGATTCCATAGAAAATGTTTGGATAAATAAAATGCATGGTATCCTTTCTACCAATTACCAAAAAATTGAACACAAAATATACCCATTTGGAGGAAAATCATTATCACCAGACATTGTCCATTTCTTGACCTCAATCAGTGAATTTGCCGGGGATTCAACACCGAATTTCGATTTCAAAGGACTTTCCTCATTCGAGGAACAAGGAAGAATTGATTCAGAAAATCAAGCGAAATTTTCGAAATTTTTCTTCCATGTATTTACAACTGATGCGAATGATCAAACAATTAAAAAAGAATCTATTGGAAGAAAAGAAATCAGTAAAAGGATCCCTCGATGGTCATACAAATTTATTTCCGATTTGGAACAACAGAGAGGACAAAATGAAGAAGAATCAGAAGGGTATCGCGGAATTCGTTCAAGAAAAGCCAAGCGTGTAGTAATTTTTACTGATAACGACCGGAATGCCAATACTCATACTAATATAAAGAATACGAGTAAGAGGGAAAAAGGGGAAGAAGTGGCTTTGATACGTTATTCGCAACAATCAGATTTTCGTCGGCATTTAATCAAAGGGTCCATACGCGCTCAAAGGCGTAAAACGGTTCCTTGGGAACTGTTTCAAGCAAATGTGCATTCCCTTCTTTTTTTGGACCGAATAGAAAAAACTCGTTTTTTTTCTTTTGATATCTCCGGAACAGTGAAGCTCATTTTTAGTAATTGGATAGGGAAAAACACGGAATTGAAAACTTCTGATTCTGAGGAAGAAAGGGCAAAAGAAAAAGAGAAAAAAAAGAAAAAAGAAGAAAATGAACGGATAACAATAGCGGAAACCTGGGATACTTTTCTAATTGCTCAAGTAATAAGGGGATCCATGTTAGTAACCCAATCGATTCTTAGGAAATATATTGTATTGCCTTCATTGATAATAGCTAAAAATATGGGCCGTATATTATTATTTCAATTCCCCGAATGGTACGAGGATTTGACAGAGTGGAGTAGAGAAATGCATGTTAAATGCACTTATAATGGTGTTCAATTATCAGAAACAGAATTTCCTAAAAATTGGTTAACAGACGGTATTCAGATAAAAATCCTATTTCCTTTCTGTCTGAAACCTTGGCACAAATCTAAGCTACGAGCCCATCATAAGGATCATAAATATCCAATCAAAAAGAAAGAAAAAGGGGATAATTTTTGTTTTTTAACAGTCTGGGGAATGGAAGCCAAACTACCTTTTGGCTCTCCCCAAAAACGGCCTTTCTTTTTTGAACCCGTTTATAAAGAACTCGAAAAAAAAATGAGAAAAGTTCAAAAAAGGGGTTTTCTAATTCTAAGAGTTTTAAAAGAAAGAAAAGAATGGGGTCTTAAAAAAGTTCTATTTATAAAAAGAAAAACAAACGAACTTGTAAAAGTGAATCCAATTCAATTATTTCAATTGAGGGAAGCATTTGAATCGAGTGAAAATAAAAATGAAAAAGATTCTATAGTTAGTAATGATATTTTTCATGAATCATGGGTTCAAATTAGATCCACGGATTGGACAAATTATTCACTGACAGAAAAAAAAATGAAGGATCTAACTGATAGGACAAGCACAATCAGAAATCAAATAGAAAAAATAACAAAAGACAAGAAAAAAATCTTTATAAACCCAGAGAAAAATATTAATCTTAATGAAACAAGTTGTGATGATAAAAGGTCAGATTGTGATGATAAAAGGTCAGAATCGCCGCAAAAAATTTGGCACATATTCAGAAGAGGAAATGCCCGATTAATACGTAAATGGCACTCTTTTTTAAATTTCAAATTTTTATTTGAAAGGATATACATGGATGTCCTTCTATGTATCATTAATATTCTTAGAACCCATACACAACTTTTTTTTCAATTTGAATCAACAATTATTAAGAAATTCATTTTCAATGATGAAATAAATAAAGAACAAGAAGGAATTCATGAAACAAATGCAAAAAAAATGAACTTTATTTCGACTATAAAAAGGCCATTTTCTAATATTAGTAATAATAATTCAGATATTCTTTGTGACCTAACCTCCTTATCGCAAGCATATGTATTTTACAAATTATCACAAACCAAAATGATTAACAAGAATCACTTGCGATCTGTACTTCAATATCAATATCACAGAACATCCTTTTTTCTTAAGGATAGAATAAAGGATTCTTTTGTAACACAAGGCATATTTCATTCTGAATCAGGACATAAAAAATTTCCAAATTCTGGAATGCAAAATTCTGTAATGAATGAATGGAAAAACTGGTTAAGGAGTCATTATCCATATGATTTATCTCAGACTAGATGGTCCAGATTAGTCCCGCAAAAATGGCGAAATAGAGTTAATCAGTGTCATCAAAATGAAAACTCAAACTACTTTGGTTCAGATAAAAAAGTCCGATTAATTCATTACGGGAAACAAAATCATTATGCAGCGGATTCATTACCGAGTCAAAACGAAAAATTAAAAAAACATTACAGATATAATTTTTTATCACATAAATATATAAATTATAAAGATAAAGGGGACTCATATATTTATAGATTACCATTACAAGTAAATGAGCGTCGAGAGATTCCCTATAATTATAATTACAAGACATGGAAACCCGAATCATTTTATGTGCTGAGAGATATACCCATTAGTAATTATTTAGGAGAATATTCCATTATCGATACGGAGAAAAATCCCGATATAAAATATTTTGGTTGGAGAATGCTCCATTTTTTTCGTAGAAAGAAGATTTTTATTGAGACCTGGACCGATATGAGTCTTGGCGCCGACATTAAGAAAAATACTAAGACTGGGACCACTGATGATCAAATAATTGAAAAAAGGGATAAGAAAGATGCTTTTTTTTTCACGATTCAGCAAGATATCAACCCATCTAATCAAAAAAAAACTTTTTTTGATTGGATGGGAATGAATAAAGAAATATTAAATCATTCCATATCGAATCTGAAACTTTGGTTCTTCCCAGAATTTGTGCTATTTTATAATGCATATAAGATGAAACCATGGGTCATACCAATCAAATTACTTTTTTTGAATTTAAATGGAAATGAAAGCGTTACTGAAAATAAAAACATAAATGGAAAACAAAAAGAGGGTCTTTGTATATCAGCTAATGAAAAAAGAAATTTTGAATTAAAGAATAGAAATCAAGAAGAAAAGGAACTATCGGTCCAAGGAGATCTTGGATCAGATGTACAAAACCAAGGGAATCTTGGGTCAATTCTATTAAACCAACAAACAGATGGTCAAGAAGATTATGCGGGATCAGAACGTATGAAGAAAAATCAATTCAAGAACAACACGAAAGCGGAACTAAAGTTTTTCCTGAAAAGATATTTCCTTTTTCAATTGAGATGGGATGATCCTTTGAATCAAAGAATAATCAAGAATATCAAGGTATATTGTCTCCTGCTTAGACTGAGAAATCCAAAGGAAATCGCTATATCCTCTATTCAAAGAGGAGAAATAAGTCTAGATATAATGCTGACTCAGAAAGATCTAACTCTTAAAAAATTGAAAAAAAAAAAGATATTGAGTATCGAACCAATTCCTCCATCTATAAAATGGGATGTACAATTTCTTATGTATCAAACCATAGGTATTTCATTAGTCCATAAGAGTAAGCATCAAACGAACCGAGAATGTCGAGAAAAAAGATATGTTGATAAAAATGATTTTGATAAATCTATTGCAAGACATGAAAGGGTAGTTGGGAATCAAGACGAAAATTATTATGATTCGCTTGTTCCTGAAAAGATTTTATCATCTAGACGTCGTAGAGAATTCAGAATTCTAATTTGTTTCAATTCGGAGAATGGGAATGCTGGGGATAGAAATTCCGTATTTTGCAATGGGAACTATGTAAGGAACTGTAGTCAATTTTTGGATAAGGACAAACATCTTGATACAGATCCAATAAAATACATTAACATGAAATTAAAGTTATTGCTTTGGCCCAATTATCAATTAGAAGATTTAGCTTGTATGAATCGCTATTGGTTTGATACCAATAATGGCAGTCGTTTCAGTATGTCAAGGATACATATGTATCCACGATTGAAAATTCGTTAATAGTACATTTCCTATCTATCAATCACGTGCCATGTATGGTATATGAGGGCAAACAGATGTACATATGCGTTGTATTACATTACAGTCCGGTACATGATACTCATTCAATGACGTATCAATTAGATCTAGAAATGAATCAACAGAATCCTCTTTTCTTAGGTACAAATGATTTTCTTTTGTGAATACAGAAATATACTATCCCTTCCTGTTATATCCCTATCCAAATCAAATTGAAAATTAAATGGATTGATGATTATTTGATAGAAAAGGTAGTACATAAATAAATTCATATTTTTGTGTATACCAGATTAAAAATTTAATTTAAATAATTGGCATTATTATATTATTATTACTGATCGGTAAAACCCATATCTTCGGTCAAATCCATATCTGTAGAAAAGAAAGAAAAGTAGGAGAAGAATTCTTTTTATGGTCAAAAATGCATTTATCTCAGTTATTTCGCAAGATGAAAAAGACGGAAGTGGGGGTTCCGTTGAATTTCAAATATTCAGTTTCACCAATAAGATACGGAGACTTACTTCCCATTTAGAATTGCACAGAAAAGACTATTTATCTCAGAGGGGTCTACGGAAAATTCTGGGAAAACGTCAACGACTGCTGGCTTATTTGTCAAAGAAAAATAGAGTACGTTATAAAGAATTAATTGGTCAATTAAATATTCGGGAGCCCAGAATACGTTAATTTGAGGATTCATTTGGAATTCCTTTTAGATTTTGAATTTTGATGAACTTCGTTTCGTTTTCAGCAATTCATGGAATAATGAATCGGGTAAAAAACATATGACTGTACCAGCTACAAAAAAAGACCTCATGATAGTCAATATGGGTCCTCATCACCCATCAATGCATGGTGTTCTTCGACTCATCGTTACTCTAGATGGTGAAGATGTTATTGACTGTGAGCCTATATTAGGTTATTTACACAGAGGGATGGAAAAAATTGCGGAAAACCGAACAATTATACAATATCTGCCTTATGTAACACGTTGGGATTATTTAGCTACTATGTTCACAGAGGCAATAACCGTAAATGCACCAGAACAGTTGGGAAATATTCAAGTACCTAAAAGAGCCAGCTATATCAGAGTAATTATGTTGGAGCTAAGTCGTATAGCTTCTCATTTGTTATGGCTTGGCCCTTTTATGGCGGATATCGGTGCACAGACCCCTTTCTTCTATATTTTCAGAGAGAGAGAATTGATATATGATCTATTCGAAGCTGCCACAGGTATGCGAATGATGCATAATTATTTCCGTATCGGAGGAGTAGCTGCTGATCTACCTCATGGCTGGATAGATAAATGTTTAGATTTCTGCGATTTTTTTTTAACGGGGGTTACTGAATATCAAAAGCTTCTTACACGGAATCCCATTTTTTTGGAACGAGTGGAAGGCGTGGGCATTATTGGTGGAGAGGAAGCAATTAATTGGGGTTTATCCGGACCAATGCTACGAGCTTCTGGAATCCAATGGGATCTTCGTAAAGTTGATCATTATGAGTGTTACGACCAATTTGATTGGGAAGTTCAATGGCAAAAAGAAGGGGATTCGTTAGCTCGTTATTTAGTACGAATCACTGAAATGACGGAATCCATAAAAATTATTCAACAGGCTCTGGAAGGAATTCCGGGGGGGCCTTATGAGAATTTGGAAGTCCGACGTTTTGATAGAGCAAGAGATTCAGAATGGAATGATTTTGAATATCGATTCATTAGTAAAAAGACTTCTCCCACTTTTGAATTGTCGAAACAAGAACTTTATGTCAGAGTGGAAGCCCCAAAAGGGGAATTGGGAATTTTTCTGATAGGAGATCAGAGTGTTTTTCCCTGGAGATGGAAAATTCGTCCACCGGGTTTTATCAATTTGCAAATTCTTCCTCAGCTAGTTAAAAGAATGAAATTGGCTGATATTATGACGATACTAGGTAGTATAGATATCATTATGGGAGAAGTTGATCGTTGAAATGATAATTGATACGGCAGAAGTACAAGCTATCAATTCTTTTTCCAGATCGGAATCCTTAAAAGAGGTCTATGGGCTCATATGGCTATTTGTTCCTATTTTTACTACTGTATCGGGAATCACAATAGGTGTACTAGTAATTGTATGGTTAGAAAGAGAAATATCCGCAGGGATACAACAACGTATTGGACCTGAATATGCGGGTCCTCTGGGAATTCTTCAAGCTCTAGCAGATGGGACCAAACTCCTTTTCAAAGAGGATCTTCTCCCATCTAGAGGAGATAGTCGTTTATTCAGTATCGGACCATCTATAGCAGTCATATCAATTCTATTAAGTTATTCAGTAATTCCTTTTGGATATCGTCTTGTTCTAGCCGATCTCAGTATAGGTGTTTTTTTATGGATCGCCATTTCAAGTATTGCTCCTATTGGACTTCTTATGTCAGGATATGGATCGAATAATAAATATTCCTTTTTAGGTGGGCTACGAGCTGCTGCTCAATCCATTAGTTATGAAATACCATTAACTCCATGTGTGTTATCAATATCTCTACGTGTGATTCGTTGGGACATGCACTTTTACCTATTTCCTTTCTTTTCTTTCTAGAAAAGAAGTTGAATGTATTGAATAGATATCTTAATTTTTGTTTTATCGTTCAGGTTGATGAACTAAATTAGATAGTTATATGAGTGAAACAAAACTGCTTCTAAATTCGCAGTAAAAAGATCGAGCCTCATTCCCTATGTACAAGGGTTAAGCGAAAGTAAACATAAGTGGTAGACGCTGTTTACCCCAAGTTGATTAGTCATTATAGCTTGAAGCGGGTGCAAAAGATCAACTGTATGGGGTTTTTTACTATTGTATGTATTACCATAACAGGGATCGAGCAAAAATGAGTGGGTGGTTAGGAACACCAAGGTACACAAAGGATTAGTAATGGAGATAATGGAAGTTATCCAAAGGGATATTTCTATCCAGAAAAGGAATCCTAATGGGGCTTTAAGTTGGTAGAAATCATCAAGCAGTACTTCCCCGCGATTCTGATCCAGAGTATGCTCCTATTCACTGATTAAAGAAACAACTATCAGGAACGAAGTAATCCTTTCTTATTTTTTTTTAGTGTCCCCTTTTCTGAGAAAGAAGAACAAGAACGAAAGAAGTGGAATGCAATTGGAATAGAAAAGAAATAAGAAATCTTTTTTTTTCTTCTATCCATATTCATATAGATAGAGTTCTTATCATGATTCATGAACTAATGTAATGTCTAATTCTTTTTTTTTGTAATCGAAAGATATGGGTCGAAAGTTCTATTGATAGAACGGGTATTTTATTGAAGGATTAAGTTATTACTGAACAAAGAAAAATTTAAATTCTATCTTTTATATTATAAAGAATGAGATCCATATATTATAAAGGATGAGATCAATTCGGAAGCACCCTTTTTTTTTTATATTATAGCATAGCAGACAGAATTCCATTGGTCTAAATTTTGGACTCTTCGATGCATCTTTACTCTATCTAACTAAACATATCGAGATAATACTAAATGAAATGGGTCCTTATATTTTGTGGCCCTCGAGGAGCCGTATGAAGCTGAAGTCTCATGTACGGTTCTGTAATAGCGATGGGAACAGTGATGTTATCGCCGACTATGATTATCTAACAGTTCAAGTACAGTTGATATAGTTGAGGCGCAGTCAAAATATGGTTTTGGGGGGTGGAATTTGTGGCGTCAACCCATAGGGTTTCTCGTTTTTCTAATTTCTTCCCTGGCGGAATGTGAGAGATTACCTTTTGATTTACCAGAAGCAGAGGAAGAATTAGTAGCAGGTTATCAAACCGAATATTCAAGTATCAAATTTGGTTTATTTTACGTTGCTTCCTACCTAAATCTACTAGTTTCTTCATTATTTGTAACAGTTCTTTATTTGGGCGGTTGGAATCTCTCTATTCCGTACATATTCATTCCTGAACTTTTCAGAATAAATAAAGTGGGTGCAGTCTTTGGAACGACAATTGGTATCGTTATTACATTAGCTAAAGCTTATTTGTTCTTGTTCATTCCTATCGTAACAAGATGGACTTTGCCTAGGATCAGAATGGACCAACTATTAAATCTTGGATGGAAATTTCTTTTACCTATTTCTCTAGGTAATCTATTATTGACAACCTCCTCCCAACTCCTTTCACTGTAAAGGAATACAATATTTTAGATTCATGACTTCTTTTAAACAAGAGAAAGAAACATTAAATTATTTATAGATATTCACACTATGTTCCCTATGGTAACCGGGTTCATGAATTATGGTCAACAAACAGTACGCGCTGCAAGGTACATCGGTCAAAGTTTCATGATTACCTTATCCCACGTGAATCGTTTACCTGTAACTATTCAATATCCTTATGAAAAATTGATCACATCGGAACGTTTCCGCGGTCGAATCCATTTTGAATTTGATAAATGCATTGCTTGTGAAGTATGTGTTCGGGTATGCCCTATAGATCTACCTGTTGTTGATTGGAGATTGGAAACTTATATTCGGAAGAAACGATTGCTTAATTACAGTATTGATTTCGGAATCTGTATATTTTGTGGTAACTGCGTCGAGTATTGTCCAACAAACTGTTTATCAATGACTGAAGAATATGAACTTTCCACTTATGATCGTCATGAATTGAATTATAATCAAATAGCTTTGGGTCGGTTACCAATGTCAATAATTGGAGATTACACAATTCGAACAATTCTAAATTCGACTCAAATAAAAATAGCCATGGGCAAACCCCTCAATTCAAAAAGGATTACCAATTACTAAGATTCGGGGTTGATCTAAAGGAGTGAAACTCATTTAATTTTGCTTGGTGAATAATTACAAATCATAACTATTGATTGGTGAGAATCGCGTCTTGATTTAGATTGAAAACCTATTCATATATTCGTGATGTTTTGGAAATATCTAATTTAAAATGACTCTTTCGGCTAGAGAATGGAATTAGTACAATAATTGTATCTACAGCAATTTGCACTCCATTAGGATTTCATTCAATTAGTAACGTATCATAAAAAAAGGGTACCTTCCTTTTTCCTGGTCCGGTCAATAAGGTCATGAAACATTTCGACTTATTTATCTCGTATTTTACATATAATGGATTTACCGGGACCAATACATGATTTTCTTTTAGTATTTCTGGGATCAGGTCTTATATTAGGAGGTCTAGGAGTGGTATTGCTTACCAATCCAATTTATTCTGCCTTTTCATTAGGATTTGTTCTTGTTTGTATATCCTTATTCCATATTCCATCGAACTCCCATTTTGTAGCCGCTGCACAGCTTCTTATTTATGTGGGAGCCATAAATGTCTTAATCATATTTGCTGTGATGTTCATGAATGGTTCAGAATATTACAATGATTTCCACCTTTGGACTGTTGGAGATGGAGTCACTTCACTGGTTTGTACAAGTATTTTTGTTTCACTAATTACTACTATCCCAGATACGTCATGGTACGGGATTATTTGGACTACAAGATCAAACCAGATTATAGAGCAGGACTTGATAAGTAATAGTCAACAAATTGGGATTCATTTAGCAACAGATTTTTTTCTTCCATTTGAACTCATTTCCATAATTCTTTTAGTTGCTTTGATAGGTGCAATTGCTATGGCCCGTCAGTAATCAAAAAATTCTTAGAATTAGAAATCAAATAAAATAAATAAGGACTTCTTGTGTTCTGTGTTATCACACCTATTTTCATTCAATTCCATTTTATACACGAAGAATCTTAAAATGGAAATGTTTTGAGTTCGATCTATTACCAACCCCTCCCCCCTTTGCTCCGTACTTCTTAGATTCTAGTCAACCAAATCGGGTGAAGCGTTGTTC